TTCCAGGCTAAAACTAGCAAGGTTTTAAGATGCTGTTTGGACTTCTTCAAAAGGTGTTATTTTATGAGCTTGTATGATGTATAACTAACATTTTAGATTAAATGTTAATTTATATTTGTTGAATTAATTTACGCTTATATCTCTGTATATTAAAGTACGGATTGTTTGACCTTTATACAAGCTTTAAGGAAAGATTTCTTAAATAATTTTTATTTTTGAAACTTGCAAGGAAAGATTATTTAAAATTTTGCTGTAAATTTTCACAGCTTATTTTACATTTTTCACCCTTTTATCCTATAATTTAACCCCTTTTGTTGCGGAAATCTCGGTGTTTTTTTCTAAAATACATGTCGCAAATTCATCTAGATATTACAAGAAGATAAGATATAATTAAATAATGGATATAAAAATAAGCCTAATATACTATATATACTAATATTAAAAAAAGCGTAATAACAATAATTCATATTTAAAATAGAAGATAATAAGTGTACATATGTTGTCGTAGATTTATTTAGAGGGAAAGTTAAATTAAGATTAAATATTATTGAATATATCATTCTATTAAAAAAATATTAATTAATACAATATATACTATAAAACTTTTATTGATATGCCCCGATCCAGATTTTACTCAAATGAAATAGGCTGGTTTACTCTGATGTGTTAAGCCTGATTAGGGCGTTTATTGAGTATTTTTGGAAATTTTCTGTGTACTTCATGTTCAAAAATATTTTATAATTACAAATAACATGTATTAAATCATTACAAATTACAAATTTAATCTAGTTTAAAAAATCACCAAAAATGATTGAAATATAAGAAAATTTTAAAGTAGAATAAAAAATTTCCGAAAAAAAAAAAATAACATAAAAAAATTAAATATATAAGATAAAAATATTTATTAAAATTTAAAAATTTTAATTCAAATAAATTTTTTATATTAATTTAATTAATTAAATTAATAAGTATTAATTGAAGATTTTTATTTTAGCTGTTAATTTAATGTTTAATTATATATTAATAATTAATTATTTTTTTATATAAATTATAAATTTATTAAAAGATTTTTAATATATAGGATTATTATAAATTTATAAATTAATTTATAGCAAATTAATTTAATTACTTTTTAATTTTTGTGCCAGCAATAGCGGTTACACAATAGGTGGGAGCTAACATATAATTTAATATTTAATTTAATTTTAAATAAATTATTTATTTTTAGGTTACGTTGAAATGTTTTAATACTAAATAAATTTTATATTAAATTAAATTTAGTTAGTATTTTAGATTAGGATTAGATACCCTATAAATAATGATTAAATAAAACACTTTATTTTAAATAGGATTTAATTAAATGAAAATTATTTTATTTGGCGGTAAGAAATAATTAGGGAAATTTGTTCTTTCTAGAAATTGCACTATAAGTTTTATTTAATTTATTCTTATTTATTGTTGTCATAAATATTTGTGCACAAATATTTTATTTTAAATTTTTAATTTTTATGGTAGATCAATATTTAGAATAAAATTAATTTGTGAATTAATTTAATTTATTGTTTTTATTTTGTTTGATGGTTATAATTATTTAAATTTAATTTAAAAGTAAAATTATTATTTTAATTTAATTTGAATTTGTAATTTTTTATGTACATATTGCCCGTCAATTCTTTCACAGTATAAGTCGAAACAAAGTTAATTAAGTGGAAATTTAATTAAAATTTTTCTAATACATTTTTGGTTCTTTTACATTGAACAATTTAAAATTGTATTAAATTGTAAATAGAATTGATTTACATAATTTTTTATTTTTTTTTAAAATTTTAAAAAGATATTTTGGTTTAATTTTAATAGAAATATATATTAGTTTAATATATTAAAATAATTGTTTTTTTTATATTTTTAGGGTACAAAAATTTTAGTATATTAATTAATGTAATTTTTTTTTAATATAATTATTAACAATTAATTTAAATATAAATTTTTTTGTTTCATTACAAAAATTAATTTTAATTTGATTTAGAAATTAAAATGTTTAATTATAAATATATTTTTAGTAAATAAAATTATTTTATACTTAAATTTATTTAATAATTTTTATTATTTTATATTTAAGTTTAATTACTTAGTATAAAAGTACTAAGTTTTTTTATATTCAATTTATTATTAATTATTATTATTTAATAGTATTTTTAAAATTTAATATTTAAATATTTAAATTTTTAATAAGTTTAAAAATATTTAATTTTTATATATTTGACTAAAAAGTTTTAATCTAATAATTTTTATTTTAATTTACAATCTTTAGATTAGTAAATTTGTTTAATTTAAATGTTTCTTATTAACTAGACAGAATGATTTATTGGATTGTTTATTAAAAACGTATTATTAAGATTTAAAATTTAATATTTATTCTGCTCAATGGTTTTACACTAAATAGCTGCAATATTTTGATTGTACTAAGGTAGCATAATAATTTGTATTTTGATTTGGTACTTGAATGAATGAATATACTTGATATTTTTATTATTAGTAATTAATGTATTGAAATTTAAATTAAATTGAAAATTATTTAGTTTTTATAAAAGACGAAAAGACCCTAAAAATTTAATATAAATTTAATTGTATTTTTTATTTATATTTCTTTGGGGTAAAGTAATAAATTAATTTTATTAATAATATTTATACTAATTATTATATTTATAAATAATATACATATATAAATTACTTTAGGGATAACAGGATAATTGAAATTTTTAGTTTAAATAAAATTTTTTGTTTGTTACCTCGATGTTGAATTAATTTATTTAAAATTAAATACAAATAATTTTAATTTAGTTTGTTCAACTATTATTAATTACTTGATTTGAGTTTAAACCGATGTAAATTAGGTTGGATTTTATCTTTATTATTTTTTTTTATATTAATAGTACGAAAGGATTTTAATTTATTTTGTTATTGATTGATTTAAGTTTAGAACTTAATAAAAATTATATTTAATTTAATAATATATTATTCATTTTTTTTATATTTTTTTATTACATTTTATATTATCTGTAGGATTCTATATATTTTTAGAGCGAAAATATTTAGGTTTTAGTCATAATCGTTATGGTCCTAACAAAGTTATATTTAAGGGTTATTTTCAATTTGTTTATGATATACTTAAATTATTTTTTAAATTTAATTTTAATTTTTATTCAATTTTTTTTTTGTTTTACTTTTTAATTCCTATGTTACTTTTTTTTAACATTATTTTGATATGACTTTTGCTTCCTTTAAGTGGTTTTTTTCTTAATAAGGAGATTAGTTTAATTTATTTAATTGTTTTAATAGTTTTAAAAATATTTTATATAGTTTTAATAGTATATTTTATTATATCTGTTTATTGTTATTTGAGTATAATTCGGATACTTATTCAAGTTATTTCTTATGATATTATTATTATTATTATTATTATTGTTAATTTTTTAATCTATTTAGAGTTTGATTTTAAAATGTTTTTTTATAATTTTCAATTAATTAGAATAATATATAGATTTACGGTTTTGTTGGTTTGGCTTGTTAGAATTATGGTTGAGCTTCTTCGACTACCATTTGATTTTTATGAGGGGGAGTCTGAGCTTGTTTCTGGATTTAATGTTGAATATGGTTCTTTAATGTTTTTATTTTTAGTTTTGGTTGAGTATATAGAAATTATTTATTTTGTTTATATTACTTTAATAATGTTTGTTTATATTAATTATTATGATATTTTTTGGTCTTTAATTTTTTTTTTTTTTTTGTTTGTTTTGGTTTGGTTTCGTGTTTTTTTTGTTCGTTATCGTTTAGACAAAATACTTTTTTTGTTATGAAAGTTTATTTTTCCTTTTATTATGTTTCAAGTTTTTATTTACTTTTTTTTAAATCTTTTTTAATAATTTTTTTTAACTTTTTGTTGTAAATAAAGTTATTATTTTATTACTTTCAAAGTAATTTTGTTTTAAACTTTATTATTATATTTTATTGATTATTTTGTTTGTTATTCTTATTTTTATAAACATAAAGAAGAATAAGGTAATTAAAATTATGTTAATTTCTTTGTACGGGTATTCTACTGGTTTGGTACTTAGGATTCTTATATTAATTATTGTTGTTATTAAAATAACTGTGTCTAATTTATATACTGAATTGAATTGTTGGAATTTATTTTTGTTTAATATTGGCATAATTATTAGTATAATGATTGATATTGCTATAATTATTAATCCTCTAAGTTTATTGTTGATTGATCGTAGAATCGAATAGAAGAATAGAAAGTATCATTCTGGTTCAATGTGGGACGGAGTTTTAAAGTAATTTATTGATACAAAATTATCATTGTTTCTGAATAAAAATGGATTTAAATTATTAATGCATATGATTGTTATTAACAGTGTTATTATTAATACTATATCTTTGATAATAAAAATAGGTCTAAGTCTAATTATATCTGATTTTTTTATTAATCCTATTGGATTATTAGATTTATATTTGTGCAGCACAATTATATGAATTATGGATGCTAATATAATTAGTATTGGAATTAGGAAATGGATTGAAAGAAATCGATTAATAAGAATAATATTGATATTGAAATTTCCTCAAATAATTTTAATTATTTTGTCTCCTAAGTTGGGGATGGCTGAAATAAAATTTGTAATTACTATTATAGCCCAGTATGATATTTGGTTTCATACTAATGAATATCCGATAAATGATTCTATTATAGTTAGTAATAATATTACTATTCCTGTAATTCATATTTTTATTATTATAAATGATTTAAATATAATTCTTCGAGTTATATGTAGAAAAATTATAATGAAAATTATTGATGTTATGTTTCTGTGTATTAATCGTATAATTCATCCGTAATTTACATTAAAGTAAATATTTATAGATCTATCGAATATATTTTGTTTGTTAATGTAGTTTATAGATAATATTACTCCTGTAGTGATTTGAATTGACATTATTATAATAATTGATGATCCGATATTTCATCATATATAAATATTAGACGGGGTTTTTACTTTTATTATTTTCATTTTATTATATTTTTTTTTTGATTTACAAAATCAAATGTATTTAAACTTTATAATATAATATTAAGTATTAAAGCAATTTTTGGTATGTTGTAAACATATTTTTAGATTTTTTCTTTGTTTTTAATTTATAATTTATAATATTATTATGTTTAGAATAGTAAAGTTTATTATATTGTTTAATGAAATTTTTTTTTTATAGTTTGATTTTGACTTTATGTTGTGTTCTCTAATTGATGTTAATATTAATTTAAAGTAGTTTACTAATATTAAAGCGTTAGATAATATTAATATTGCAATAATAATGTAAGATCTTTCAATTGATTTGATTATTATTCATTTTCTGACGAATATATTTAAGGGTGGTATATTTATTAGATTTATGACTGTTACAATAAGGAAAACTTTAACCTTTTTGTTTAGTGAGTTTATTTGATTTAAGAAGTTTGTTTTGTTTCATTCCATTGTTTTATAAATGAAAAGATTTGTTGTTATGTAAATTCTTATTGCTATTACTATTAGTGTATAGTTATTTTTTATTATTATAATAAATCAGTATATGTTTATAATTGATATAATAATAAATATTTTTTTTAAGTTAGTTAAATTTATTGAAATTATTGGGATTATTATTATTAATAATATTAATTTTGTTTCTATAAAATTTATTATTATTATAATGATTATAGAGGGAATTTTTAAGACGAAGTTTATCTTAAATAAATTTGTTCATCTATTTATTTTTCCTATTATTATTATTCACCAATTAAATGGAAATATTCCTATTTTTATTCATAATATTATTAATATAGTTATTTTTATAATATTTATTTTGTTTATTATAAGGATGTTTTCTATTATAATTATTAATATTATTCTTGATGATAAAATTGAATTAATAATAAAAAATGTTATTATTAATTCTTTTATATCTTTCTTGAAATTTATTATTATTATATTTGTTAAAAATATTAATTCTGATATTACTATTATTGATACTCAATTATTACATGATATTATTATTATGATTATTACTGGATTTATTATTTTTATTATTATTATGGTTTGAAGAATTAATAAAAGATTTTATTCATTTTTACTTTATCAAAGTAATCCTTTAAATTTTAAGGTATTTTATTTATTTTAATAATTAATTTTAGTTAACGTTTAAATTTAATTGCAAGTTATTTTTTTAGTTAATTTTTATTTAAAGTTTAAGAATTTTGATTTCTTTATTCTAATTTGTTTTAGTAAGTAAAGCTTGTAGTTTATGATTTAAATAAAACTTTAATTTTGGATATTAAAAAAATTTTGCTTTAAAATATCTAAATTTTTCGGATATTTTTTTTATTCTTAATATTATTATTGATTAATATTATTATAATTCATATGATTATTATTATTGAAATAATTTTTTTAAAGTATTTTTTATTTATAGATTTTCTGAATATTATTTTGAATTTTTTTTTGTTTGATATTTTTTCTAATTTAATTTTTTTAATTTTTCTTTTTTTTTTTATGTTTATTGTAATTAGCATTAAGATTAAGTGGGTTGAAATAAATTTTTTATTTTTTATTTTTGGTATGTTTATTGATATATAAGATGTAATTATTAGTATTCTTGTAGTTACTAACATAATAAATATTATTAGTATTATATTGTTTTTTGAATAAAAGTTTATTGATAGAACTAGATTAATGTTTATTATTATTATACATAGTAAAATTGAATAATATGATTTGTTTTTTTTAAAGATTATTATTATTAAAATTAAATTTATTATGCTTATTTTTAACGAAATAAATTTTTATTAATTATTTTTAATATAATTATTTTTATTTATTTTATATATTTATATTTTGATTTTAATTATTTTTATTATTTACCAGTTTAGTTTATTTTTTTATTTAGTTTATTTCGAGATTTTTTTTATTTTTGTTATTGGTTTTTATCTTTATTTTTTTTTTAGTGTAAGAATAGATTTTTTTGTATTTATTTATTTTTTTTTTGTTAATGTTTTTGAGATGTTAATTTTTTTTACTTTTGTTTTTATTATAATTAAAGATTATGGTTTAGATTATTTAATTTTAAAGTAATTTTTATTTTAAATTAAGTTTTTAATTTATATAATTATGATAATTTTTTTGTATAATTCTTTTGTATTTATAGTTTCTTTAATTTTTATTATTTTTTATTTATTTTTTAAGTTTAAGGTTAGTGTTTATACTTTCTATTTTATGTTTTTTTTTTTTTTTGATAAGTTAAGTTTGTTAATATTTTTTTTGTTTGTTGTTATTTTATTTTCTTTGTTTTATTTTATTTTTTTTTATAATAATTTAGTTTTTATTTTTTTTTATTTTAGCAATTTTTTAGTTTATATAATTTTTTTTATAAAAAATGTTTTTTATATGTTTGTTTTTTATGAGTTTATTTTTTTACCTTTGTTTTTTTTTATGAATTTGGTTAGTTATAATTATGAACGATTAAATTCTTCTTTTTACTTTATGGTTTATTTACTCTTATTTTCTTATCCTTTTGTTTTTTTTATGTTTAATTATGATTTAATAGTTTTTTTTTATTTTTTGGATTTTTATTTGGATGTTTTTATATTTAGTTTTTTTTTTTTAGTATTTTTATCTAAGATGTCTTTTTTTTTTTTTCATTATTGGCTTATTAAGGTGCATGTTGAAGTTTCCTTAGATCTTTCAATTTATTTTTCTAGAATTTTAATGAAATTAGGCCTTTATGGCTTATCTCGTATTATTATTTACTTATATTTTTTTGATATATATATTTTTTTTTATATTTCTGTAATGGGTTTTTTTATTATTTCTTTTTTTAATTTTACTAACATAGATATAAAGGTTTTTATTGCTTTTTCTTCTATTATTTATATGAATATGTCTTTATCAGTTGTTTTTTTTTTTAATTATTATAGTTTAACTGGACTTTTTTTAATTAATTTTTTTCATAGTTTTAGTTCTATGGTTTATTTTTTAACTTTTGGATTTTTTAATTTTGTTTCTAAAAGGCGTCTTATGGTTTCAAATTTGGGGTTTTCCAATATTTATTCTAATATATTTTATATTTTTTTTGTTTTTTTGTATATTAATCTTTTTAGTCCTCTGACCTTAGGTTTTATGGGTGAATTATTTCTTTTTTTATTTTTATATTATTACAGAGGTTTATTATTTTTTATTTTTGGGTTTTTGTTTTTGATCAATTTGGTTTATAATGTTATTTATATAGCAAATTTAGGTTTTAATGTATTTTATTTTTATTTATATACTGATTTAAAGTTTAGTATTTTTATATTATTTAATTTTGTGTTTTTTTTTAATATTATTCTTTTTTTGAAGTTTGATTTTTTTTTTATTTTTTAATATTTATATAGTTTAATTACAAAATAATAGTTTGTGAAATTATAGTTTTTTATAAATTATTTTTATCATTATAGTTTTTATTATAATTATTTTGAATTCTATTTTATTTTATTTCTTTTTTGTTTTAAATTTTAAGTTTTTTGTTTCTTTAACTTTTAGTAGTTTATATATGAATTTATTTGACTTGTCTATTTTTTTAGATTTATTTAGATTATTTTTTTCTTTAGTTGTTTTTGTTGTTTCTTTAGTTTTATTTATGTATTCTCTTTTTTACATGAATTATGATTTTTTATTTGTTGTGTTAATTTATTTTTTTGTTTTTAGTATGGTTTCTATTATTTATAGAGTTGATTTTGTTTCTTTAATTTTGTACTGAGATATAATTGGTTTGATTTCTTTTTTTCTTATTTTATTATACAAAAATAACAATTCTTTAAGAATGGGGGTTTTAGTTATTTTTATAAATCGTTTTAGGGATTTAGTTATTATTGTTACATTTCTTATAAGGTTTGAGTTTAATTCTTTTTCTTTAATATTAATATTTAATGATTTGGATCTTGTTTTTTTTTTTTTTAGGTTAATACTTAAAAGTTCTCAATTTCCTTTAAATTTATGATTGCCTAGAGCAATGGTTGCCCCTATTCCTGTTTCATCTCTTGTTCATTCTTCTACTTTAGTTACACTAGGTGTGTATCTAGTGTTTCGTTTTATTAATTATTTTAGTTTTTTTATGATTCTCAATTTCAGTTTATTGTCTTTATTTTATTTTAGTCTCAAGATAGTCTATATTAATGATTTGAAGAAGCTTATAGCTTTATCGACTATAAATAATTTTAGTATGATAATGTTTTTTCTTTATATAAATATATATATATATATATACATATATATAATTATTCATGCTCTTTTTAAATCCTTAATATTTATTTGTATTGGTTTATTTATTTTTATGAATTTTGATATTCAAGATGTTCGTCTTTTAGGTTTGTTCTATTGATATGCTCCAATTTCTTTTTACTTTTTTTTCATAAGTTTGTTGATACTTAATGGAGTTTTTTACTTATCTATATTTTTTTGCAAAGATTATTTTATTGATTTAATTTTATATTTGAAATATAAGAGGTTTTTTTTTTTTTTTTTTTTTTTTTTTTTTAGTTTATTTTATTCAATGAAGTTTTTTTTTTCTTTTTTTAACTTCTCCTTTTCCTTGAGGTTAAATGTAAATTTTGAGTTTTTTGGTTTTATTATTGTAGTTTTTTTTCTTTTTTTTTTTAATTTTTTTTTTATTAAGTTTATTTATATATATTTCTTTTTTTTTGATTTAATGTATATGTTATTTTTAATTAAATTTTTTTATTTTTTTATTTTTATTGTTTTTTTTTTTTTTATTTTTGATTTCATTTATTTAATAAAGTTTATTTTTATCTATTATTTAGTTTTTTTTGATAACATATTAATTTCTATTAAGTTTTATATAATAATTTTTATTAATTATAGTTTTGAATTGAATATTATTTTGTTTTTTTGGATGGAATTTTTAAATTATTATTTACTAAATTTTTTGTTATGTTTTTTAGATGTTTTTTTTTTTTTTTTTAGTTTAAATTTTTTAGTTGTTTTTTCTTACATTATTTTTATTATTATTTTGTTTTTTGTTTTTTAATTTATTTAGTTAAATTTATAATATTATTTTGAAAAAATAAAGTTTTTTTAAATTTTTCTTTTTTATATTGAAAATATAATGTTTTATTAAAACTTTAAATTTTATTGTGATATTATTTTTATTTTTAAGTTAGAAGCTTTATTATTATTAATATCTTTTAATTGGAATTTTTAGTTCTAAAATTTATTAACAGTAAATTTGTTCAATTAAATTCTTTTTTTTATTAATTCGAATTTAAAGTTAAAATAAAAAAGTTTTAAGATTATTTTTTTTTAAAAATTGCAATTTTTTATTTATTTCTTTTTTTAAATTCATTTGATTGATTTGATTTTTATTTCGTATATTATTGTTAAAATTATAAATGTTAGGACTGATAATGATATAAGTATATTTATTTTGATATTTTTTTTTTCTGTTATTAGTATAGGTGTAAATAAAGATACTTCTAGGTCAAAAATAATAAAAATTATTATTATTATGATGAATTTGATTTTTATTGATTTTTTTTTATTTTTTATTGAATTAAAACCACATTCAATTATTCTTATGAATTTTATTTTGAATTTTGATGTTTTAATTTTTATAGTTATTATTATTAAAATAATTATTGTTGTTATTATTATTTTTATCGTTTTTATTATTATTTTATAGTTTTTTTAATTGGAAATTAAATATAATATTTTTATATATTAATAAAATTATTTTGTGTATAATGTTACGAAGATTAATACCCAGATTATATCAATAAAGTGTCAATATCAGCACATTATTTTGAGTTTTGTTTTGTTAGAAAAAAGATTATGTTTTTTAAAAAATTTTATTATTGTTATAATTATAGATCCTATTATTACATGAGACATATGGAATATAGTTAGTATGAAAAAATTGGAAAAGAAAATTGAGTTTGATATATTAAAATTTAGTATTAAGTATTCTACTATTTGAATTATGATAAAATAATTACCTAAAATAATTGTTCTTTTTAAAAATTTTATTGATTTGTTTGAGTATTTTTCATTTAATAAAGTTGAGATTATTAAAGTTATTCTTGATGTTAATAGAATTATTAGGTTGGTGAATGACAAAATAAAGTTTAATTTGAATATGTTTATTCTAAATTTTAAATTGAATATTGTGTTATTAAAGTATGATATAGAAAAATTGATGTAGAAAAATGATAAAAAAAACATTGTTTCTGTTATGATAATAAAGTAGATTATTGTTTTTATTGATATTTCATTATATATTCTTATTATTCCTGATATTAATTTTTCTTTTATTGAGTTTATTATTCACATTAAGATTGATGTTGATACTAAAAATAATGATACTGTTATTTCTGCTAATAATCTTTTATTTATTTGTGTAATTAAATTTATTGTTAAACTTATTAAATTAATTGTTACTATAAAAGGCCAAGGTGATTTTAAAATAATTAGGTTTATTGAGTTTATTTTCATTTTAGTTTAGATTTCTAAAGTTTATTATATTTAATGTTATAAAGATGTATGATTGAATTAAGATTACAAATAATTCTATTGGGAGGTAAATAAATATTGTTAATGTTTTGTTTATTAAGTTTATAATAATATGTCCTATTATTATATTAATAGATAGACGTATTGATAGAGATATGATTTGAAACATTATTCTGTTTAATTCAATTATGTTGATAATTCATATTATAAATATTGGGGTATTTTTAGGTGATATGTTTATTATTATTACTTTAATATTTTTAAAATTTATTATTATTATATTTATTCATAGTATTATGGTTATTACTACATTGTTTGTTATTATTCTTGAAATTGATATAATATTTGGAATTAAGTTTATTAAATTTATTGTTATTAAAATTGTTGCTAAGTTTGTAAATATTTCGATTAAACAAAAATTGTTTTTATTTGATTTTTTTATTATTAAGTATATTTTGTTAATTATGAAAGTTTTTTTATTTTTGTTTACTCATGTGTTATGGTTTATTGTTGAGGTTAGAATAATTGTTAATATAATTACTTTATTAATAGGTATGTTATAAATATTTGAGTCAAATATAGAAAATATATTTATTATCATTTAATAAACTTTTTTTTTATTTTTATTTTTATTTTTTTTATTTTTATTATATGGTTATTTATTAAACAAATTTTTATTATAATAATATTTAAAAAAATGAATAGTATTCATAAATTTGGTATAAATTGAGTAATAAATTTAATTATTTTAATTTGACAAATTAATGTTATACTAGTTATTAACTATTTTATTTAGGAGAATTTTTATTTCTATTTTTAATTTAAAAGATTAATACTTTAATTATTTAGTTACCTAAATATTTGTTTTTATTTACTCATTTAATGAACTCTTTTATTGTTACTGTTTCTATTATTACTGGTATGAATCTGTGGTTTGTCCCACAGATTTCAGAGCATTGTCCTCATGATACCCCAATTTTATTGGATTTTGTTTTAATTCTGTTTATTTGTCCTGGGATGGAGTCTATTTTAATATTCAATGATGGTATACATCATGAGTGGATTACATCTATGGATGATATGATTAATATTAATGGTGTGTTAAATGGAATAACTATTTTATTATCTGTTTCTAAAATATTAAAGTTAAATTTTTTTTTGTATATCATATATGAATTAAATTTAATATCAAAATTTGTGTATTCATATCTTCAGAATCATTGATTACCTATAATTTTGATTGTAATTCTTGTTATTTTTATTTCATTATTTGTGTATAGGATTGGGATTGAGATAGCTGATATAATTAAAATAATAAATGATGGAAAGATAGTTCATATGGTTTCTATGATGTGATTTTCATTTATTGATTTGTTTAATATTCTTTTTTTTGTTATTATTACTACTATAATTGATATAATGATTATTATTATAATTATTAATATTTTATCGTTTAATTTATTTATATTTATTATTGAAGTTGATTCATTAAATTTGAATGAGTATATTAAGTTTTTGTTTATTATTAATAAAATTTTAATTATATTTGAATTTTAAGTTCATTGCATTTTTCTGCCATATTAATTTATTTGTTTGAAATTAAAATTGATTCGTTTATTGTATGTCTGAGGTTGGGTGAATTTACTATTCATTCTTGATTGAATAGTTTAATTTTAAATATAATTTTTTGTTTTGATATTATTGTTTCTATAATTATAGAGATAAATATTAGTACAAAAAAAATAGTTGATGTGGCTCCTATTGATGAAATATTATTTCAGAATATTAAATTATCTGAGTATATAATATATCGCCGTGGTATACCGTTTAATCCTAAAAAATGTTGAGGATAGAACGTTATATTAATTGATAAGAATAAATTAATAAAGTTGATTTTAAGCATATTATTTTTTATTATATTGTTTGTTAATATTGGAAATCAGAAAATTATTCTTGATAAGATAGAGAATACTACCCCTATTGATAGGACGTAGTGGAAGTGGGCAATTACATAATAAGTATCGTGAAGGTTAATATCAATAATTGAGTTAGATAGTATAATACCTGTTATTCCTCCTATTGAGAATATTAAGATGAATCCTATAGACCATATTATTATTGGGGATAGATTATTTTTTCTTCCATTTATGGTTAGGATTCAACTGAAAATTTTAATTCTTGTAGGTACAGCAATAATTATTGTTGCTGATATGAAATATAATTGTGTGTCGATATCTAATCCGATGGTGAATATATGATGTGCTCAAACAATGAACCCTAGTACCCCGATTGCTATTATAGCATAAATTATATTTATTTTACTGAAAATTTCTATTTTACCTGTTTCTTGATTTATAATTTGTGATATTAATCCGAATCCTGGAAGAATTAAAATATATACTTCTGGGTGCCCGAAGAATCAGAACAAGTGTTGAAAGATTACTGGGTTTCCGTTTCCAATTGGATTAAAAAATATTGAGTTAAAGTTATGATCTAAAATAATTATTGTGATTCCTCTTGCTAATACTGGGATTGACAAAATAATTAGTATTGATGTAACAATAATTGATCAACAGTATAAAGTAAGATTGTCTAAGAATATTTTATTTGAATTTATGTTTATTATAGAGATTGTAAAATTTATTGATCTTATAATTGATGATAAACCGTTTAGATGGAGGGAAAAAATAATTAAATTAATTGATGAAGAGTTTTGGATTGATAGGGGAGGGTATAAAGTTCATCCTGTAAAAATTTTATTTTTTATAAATATTCTTAATGTTATTAATATTAAAGATGGGAATAAAATTCATATTCTTAAGTTGTTTAATCGGGGGTAAATCAAATCTTGAGTTGATATCATTAATGGAATAAGTCAATTTCTGAATACTCCAATAATAATAGGTATAGTTATAAAAAAAATTATTAATAAAGCATGAATAGTAATTATTATATAATAAGTTAATGTAAATCTAAAATTGTTTATATTGTTTATAAGTTCAATTCGAATAATTATTCTTATAGATATTCCTATCATTCCTGATCATATTCCTATTACTAAGTATATAATACTAATATTTTTATGGTTAGTTGAGTATAGTCACTTTTTTATTAAGAATTTTTTTTTATAAATTTGAAGTTTAATTTTTTTCTTTAGAAAAAAGATTATATCTATAGTTGAATTATGAGTTCAATAGCTTTAAATTTAGCTTATTTTTCTTTACAACAATAAGTTGAGATTTAAATTTTATTAAAAACTATATTTGAATTATGAGTTTTATGGCTTTAAATTCAGCTTATTTATTTACAACAATAAGTTGAGATCTAAATATTATTAAAAAATAATAAAATTAATATTAAAAATTATTTTTTGTTTAAATAATTATTAAAATTTATTATAAAAATTTTTTAATGAAAAAATGAAGGTTAATTTTTTAAATTACTAATGATTTAATAGCAATGATTTAGTAATGATTTGATTTAAACATTTTTTTTTTTGTAAAATGATTTATGTAACATTTTTTTTTTTTATATTTTTATTTTTTTTTACAAAAAAATTAATATTTTTGTTAATTTTGTAAATTTCAAAATTATTTTATATAAATTTTAATCTTAGTTTACTTGTTTTTATTTTTTATTATTTTATTTTTGTTGATTTATTTTTTTTTTTGTTGTTTTATTTTCTTGTTTTATTTTTTTTTTCATTTTTATTACTATATATAAAGTTAATATTTATTTTGTTTATGTTATCTATTGTCTGTATTTACAATAATTTTAAAAAAGATTTTTTTTTGTGGGTTTTTTGTTCTTTAAAAATAGAAAAATTCTTGTATTTTATTTAAAAAAAAAAATTATTAAACAAATATTTATGTTTGTTTTAAATTAGTTTTAAATTATATGCATGTATTTTATGCTTTAATTTTAACTATTAAATGAAAGGTCTTTATTTATAATTTATAAAAATAAAGATTT